ATTCCTGACCTTACTAAACGCTCCCTTTCACAAATCATTCCTTTTATGGTTTGGTAAACCTAGAAAGATTGTTCCAGGAGAGGGTGAATCTCTTGAGTCTCGTTTAGCGAAGCTTGGACTTCATTGTAAGATTTTTTTGGATGGGAAAAAAATAGTGTGTATAGTCGAGACAGCAGATATGACTCAAGAACAGGTACCCTGCTACTTATGAATATTCAACTAAATCTGCACATCCAACATCTAGCTTTCCAGTAGATTCTGTATGATATGAGAACGTCTGTGAGTAGCCAACATCTGTATCAGTAGCTGAGTCAATCGAAAGAAGGGCTTCTGAATTAGCTGAGGAAACCGCCCAGCAATTCCTCTACATCAAGAGCGGGCTCGGCCGTAAGGAATTTGATGTCAACACTTAACTTAGATAGAGATCTTGCTGTAAACACAAGAAGTACACGAAAAATTTGGAGTTGGGGTACCAAAAAGAGTTAACTTAGGTTGACGGTGGAACCCCTCTTTTTAGGGAAAGAATGGGGTGGGAGACAGATAAAAGATAAGTAGGGTTTGCCATAGCATTATTCGTCTTCGAAGCTGTCTTATTCTAGCCATGGCATTAATCGAGGGCTTTCCGTCCGCACAGTAAAGCGTGTGCATTTATAAATAAAGGTTTGCTTCTGTAGGCCCTGTTCGGCTATGTATGTCCAAGCACACAAGCAAGGAAGTCGGGTGGTGGTCTGGAAAGGTTTCCTCCGAAGAACCGAAAGCAAAGCGCTATGCCGGGATAAAAAGCAAAAGTATAGCGCGCAGAGCAGAGCATAAAGTCTTGGCCTGATTAGGACAGGCGTAGCAGGCAACTGATAAACCTTGTGGCACTGCCCTTTCTGTTATATCCCATACATAGATCCAGTAAGCTTTCACTTCAACGAAGATAGAAAGTCGTTTATCAATTCCCAGCGTGACACACTAGATACAGCTGCAGAGACATGAATCAAATCTTTTGTCTCCCTTCTTTCTAGGGAAGAAGGTTGCCCATATTCTATATCTTGATTCGGAAAGATCACTTTCAGAACGGATGCATCTCAAGCTCTCGCTTTCAGAGCAGATGTGCGAGAAGTTTAATTACGAAGCTATGCTGATATCTATCTAAGAGTCAGGGGCTGACCTTACCGCATTTCCAATCCACAAGCAAAGCATTGAATGAACACAAAAAAGAGTGGGAATATGCTCCTAGACTATAATAGAGGGTTTTCCTCACCTCTGAAGCTTTCAACTCATCATATGGCTATGCTTATGCGCGAGAACTTGTGTACATACAATCATGAAAGAGCATTTCGAGATGGAAGCAAATACTTACAATGAAATCACAGACTCAATAACCGGGGAAGCTCTCAAGGCAAGGTAGGTAGCCCAACTTTTTTTTTCGCACCGCTTTCACAGCCCAAGAGAGAGCTCAGCGAGGCGTATCATCTAAAGTAGGACTTTCATGCAAATTTGAATATTCCGTTGACAAGGCCCCTGTCTAAGCAGGAAAATAAAGAGTTTCCCATCTTTAAGGGGTACCGCGAGAGGCTTAAAACTATTCAATCTAAGCATTTTCCATCCACGAATGTTAATGCTTCGATATCAATCAATTTTGGGACATTTCCCAGTTATTATAACACATCTATGATACCAACAAGAACAACTTCATCTGAGACAGAAGCTGGAATTGGATCGATGAGTACCCTTATTTTCCGATGCCCGGAGACGGAGAATGAATTAGCAACCGATCCAAACCTTCTTTCCTCCCTTGCCAACTTTCCTTTTTAAAGGGGATTCCCCGAGATCTCGATCTCTTCTTTCTGCGAATGTGCCTGCGTCTGTTTATGTCCTTTTGGATAGAAATGTAGCTTCGTTCGGAACAATCGGCTTCGGGGATAAACGGAATCTCTTGGTTAGGCGTCTGCCGATGCAGATGGAAATTCGTTAGAGGGACCGGCTGAATTGCATTCGACACGGTATAGAAATTTTTGTTTTCAAAGTATGAGTTTGTATACTCGTCATTACGAAGCCAGAAAGAAAAAGAATAGGCCAAAAAGCCGTATCGCCCGCGCCTTTACTTTAGCCAGGAGAGGTTTTTGGAGAAAGATAAGTAAGCGGTAAGCCGCAAAGGAATTCTTTTTTCTATTGATTCTGGAGAGAGGAAAAAAGATAATATAAGGGGAGTAAAGTGACCGGGGTCGCTATCAAATGAGGATTTTTCGTGATGTGGTCATCTCTCGATGTTTCTACACTATGTTTTGACCAGGCAAGCTGCTTTCAAGCTCCATCAGCTAAGACTCCTGGGAAAGGAAAGGGAGGACAATAAAAGGGTTCCCCTACTATCTCTATCTATCTTAATGAAAGGAGATTCCCCTGATGAGAGTGGAGTCCTATTCTATAGTCTGACTTTGATCTAAAGGTAGCAGATTTTGAGCCAACTCTCCGGAGCCAAACATAGGAAGAGACTTTTGGCCTTTTAGGCAACATACATAAATCAAATATCTGTCCGAAGTCTATGAAAATTCTAAACTAAACTCCTAATTGAAAGAAAGGAAGATTGCAACTTCAGTGATAGACCCGTGTCGTCCTTCCTCAAATATAAGGTCTTGGCCGGGAAAAAACTCTGAGCTGAGTGAACGGGATTTTGATCCCCGAAAGCCCCTTTCTGATGGGCTTTCTCTTAAGACCCTCCGGTAGTTATAGTGAATCCTATCCTCTAGGCGTCAGCCAATAGAATCAATAGGAAGTCACTATCTACTTAAATAAGGAGTGATAAAGGATATTATAAGAGTGAACTGCTTTTTTTATATCGTCTTTACAGAAAATCTTCCTTCTTGCTTTCTTCACTTAAGAGGGAGGCAATCCTCTCAACTATTCCCTTTAGTTTACCCCCTTTCTTGGTCACAAGGGCCCACTGGGTCTCATTTAGTGCCTTTTGCCCAACATTAAACTCTTTTTGCAAAACTTACACTTGCTAAAGGGGACCACTTAAGACTTGCAGGTCTATCTATTAGACTAAGATAGCCGTCTCCGAGATCAATCATCTTTATCTTCCCCTTAGCCTGATTTTCCTTCTCCTACGTATATCGAAGGCGAAGGAAAGAGAAGGAACAATTATCCCACATTCCACTTCATGAAAAGAAAAGCAAGTGACATAACATAGTGACTGTCCAAAGGAAGGAGAAATACTGAAGATATCCCCGTCAAAGCAAGGAGCTCTTTTCGTTTCGAAGCAAACAAATCAATCAGAAAAAGTAGCAATAGCATTTTCAGGAGCAGAGGAGGAGAAGAAGATGCCATAGAATCTGCTGTTAGGACAAAGACGGTGGAAGAATCCCCTGTTGACGGAATAAGAGCTGTTAGAGAATGCGCTTTACCTTCGGACTTTTCTCTTGAAGTAGACAACTAGGCTCTTTGAAAGTGAATCTTAAGGGCGTCGTTAGCAATTGAATCCATAGTAAAAGAATCGGAATCGAATGCGCTGTTAGCAAGAGATGGCATCGAATCCGCTCCTGGTATGGATGGGGAGAATGCGCTTTTAGAATGCCTTGTTCTCGAATAAGCTGTTAGGCAGCTAGAGAATATCCGCTCTGAGCTGAGGGATTAACCTGATTGCCCTAAGGCTTGGAATGATTAGGGGAAAAAGTCATTTAGGACAAAAAGACCGGGTTTTCATGGAAGTAGCACGATTCTATAGCAACGGTTACTGGAAAAGAAAAGACTCGAACAAGAACGTCATCAGTCCCAGAGCCTATGATTGCAAACAGCACTTATTCACCAGAAAGACCGTCTAGGCCGCCTTCATGTCCAGCTCCTTCTATAGTTCCTTCCTCCTTTGCTACTACTATTGATTCAATTGGGCTAGGCTAACCCTTGAAAGCAAAGAGCTTATTCGATTTCTTTTAAAGAGCCGATTCCTCCGTCGCAGCTGATTCGACGGGATGCGGATTCTCGAACAAGAACACATGCAGCTCCTTCTCAAAGACCGGATTCTCAAGCAGGGGATTGGAAGCTTCTTCTATCAAACAGGGAATTCTCGAGCAGTAAGAGCAAAAGACCAAGATGTGCTATCTAGAGCAATCCTTCCCGCATCTATCAATTCCTTCAAACAAGCCCTTTTCTTTTAGCAGCAGCGTATTCTGAATCATGTGCAGCGGATTCTAACAAACAACCTAAAAGGCGAATCTGAGATGAGAAGGAAGATGTTATTAGCTAGAGACAGCAGAAAATTACCCGCAACATGAATATTCAATACATGAAGCCAATTCCCCTCCTCACTCACTAGTAAGCGGTTTCAACTCTCCCTTGAATCCGTTCACTCGTGTCCCTTACCAAAGGGCCACTTCGTTCACTTGTCTTTAGGCACTCCAAAGGAATAAGAAAGCATATAAGATAGGCTGATCACCAATTCAACTGCCAGAGGCTTCTAGAATGCGTTATTTGGCACTTTAAGCCAATCAACGTAGGATCTAGAATCAGGGGTCAGAAAACTAAAAAATTGATACAGAACAATGGCCTGTGCCTTCGTTTCACTCGTATCCATGGGACAGGATTCTCTTTTTTTTGTGACCAAGTGGATGGTGTGGGCGAGCATATCATATAATGCCGGAGCTTCTGAACAGCGAAGACAAGGGCGAGATACATCTTATCGGGTTTGGGGTATCGTTGTTCCGTGGGCGTCATGATTCTTGATAAGTAGTAGACCGGTTTCTCGACGTCGTCACCATCAAGTTGCGCGAGTAAGACGCCTATTGAGGTATCTGTTGCTGATAGGTACAAAGCGAGTGGCTTACCGGGTATGGGGGCCGTTAGGGTGGGTGACTTTATCAACTCTTGCTTAACGGCATCGAAGATGAGCTGGTACTTATGATTCCAGGCGTCCTTTTTTAGAAGCAGAATAGAGGGTATGTCTTTTCTGTAAGGTTAGGGATGAAATGCCGGATGGATATAAGACAGCTTGCCCAGGAAGCTTTTTAGTTCTTTGATTGTTGCCGGGGGTGACATTTCCTGGATTGCTCGTATCTTTTCAGGATCTCTTTCAGAGCCTCGGTTTTATATGACGAACCCAAGGGCAGTGGGTGGGTTTGGCGCGCCACACCAGCTCCGCCCTTCTTTCAAAGCGAGTTTCAATTCAGATGTTTTACTAACAGAATAAGATCTATATTGAGGACCATACAACAATGAAACATTATCCGAATCAGAAAGCAAAATAGAGGGTATATTGAAGGACATCCATGTTTTTCTAATACGTTCACTTCTCATCAAAATCAAACTCATTGTATTTTTTCTTTGTTAGTCGTGTTTAGGAATAAAAGTTTTCTATAATATTTGTATATTTCATCTATCCGTTTTCTAACTAGAGTAGCGTTTTTTCTACCTTATGTATATTTAATACGTACTATTACTACTATACTTACGTATCTTCCTAATGTATATTTACTACTAACTCTAATTATCAATACTTCCTTCCCGTTGCCTTACCCTGGATTAAAAAATCCCTCTCTCTAACGGATGAGATATGCACAAATATACTCATTGTAGAGAGAGCCCGGCTATTGGGACATATAGATTTCCGGGGCCGGATAGATGCTTTTATTCCTAAAGAGTAACATTTATGGGAGGGGATTTTTTCAATTCCCACAGAGCAAGTGGGAAATCCAAAATACCAGCGAACTACAGACTTTCTTTCCGTGAGCATAAAACTCCTGTATGGTCTTTACCGCTTGGGAACCTCGCCTATCCTCTCGAAGCAGCTCTATGGCTCGCTTCAGGTATTACACTCGCCGGAGTTAAATAAAGCTTTTGATCATATTAAGCCTTCTACGGCTGATGAAAGTACTAACTTAACTTCCCTTGAGACTGATATTGGTTTATCAGTTCAATTGTCATATATTCTTCCCCTGAATTGAAAGGAACCCCTCCTTTATCTGAGGAGTCTTGCTTTCTTTCTGAATCTGCTTTCGATATTGACATAGTTGAGTCTCGACTTGAGCTTGAGCGCGGCGCCTGCTCTAAGTCCTGTAAGCGAACTTCTCCAACTAAATAAAAGAGCGGTAGCTTGAGCACTTTATACAAAAAAAGCACTAAGCTAAAGCAACAGATGCCACAGGAGAATCCGCAGAAGTAACTGGATAAAAAACAGTCGCTGAACAAAAGCAAAAGCCGAGGCTAGAATAGAGGACGGTGGAAAGCGTTTCGCGATTCAGAAAGTTGGAGTTGACGACCTGCTTTCTACTTAAAAGAAAGAGGTTCCTAGTTTGAGATCTTCCCCTTCCCGCTTTTCTTTCTTCTGTAAATCGTTCCGGTCCCTTGACGAGTCAGCCTCTATAGGCCTCTATCTCGAATTTATCGCTTGAATCGGTCGCAACTCTTGCATCTGGAAACGATCTCTTGCTTGTTGACTTTCGGTCTGTCCATTCCAGTGGTTAAGGACTCGGGCTATATGCCATCTTTTCGATAGTGAAAAGATTTTGAAAAGCATTTTTATGGCACTCAATATGCGAGAAAATGCTCTATTTTAAGGCCTAGATTCAACTATAGCAAAGTCTAGAGCGGTGAACCCCTTATTTTATTATCTTATCTTATCTCCTCCTTCTGGTAACAGGAATCTGTCCAACCTCTATCGGTCATCTGGAAAGGGTCATTCCTTGCTTCTTCGATTGACTTTCATTCAATATCCCATTCCCAGTTCTGTTCTTCTTTCATTTTGTTATCAGAAAACTAGGGGTAGTTATCGAGTTGCCTATGGAGGAAGGGGGGTTCCCCCTTTGAAATAAGTGCTTTAGTATACCTTTCTTTCATTAGTAAAAAGACTTATTCAAACTAGCTCATAGGTCTAAAGTATACCTGGAAAAAGGATCGAGAATCGGCTTTCTTTTAAGGCTCGGAAGTGACGATTTGAATGAAATAGAGTCAGTTTGAAGGAAAGCATGTGAAGGGTACAAGGCAGTATAAAGAGGTAGTAAACGGGAGTCAAGATACTCTCTTTTTGGGACTCTATCCCGCTCAGGAGATTAGGACCGGGTCTTTCTAACAATATCACTGTTAAAAGTTGAGAAAGCAGTTTCTCTTTACTCTTTTTACTAAATATCTCCACTTTGGCAAAGAAAAAGACTGGAGCTTCCTCGGATGGCTGTGCTTCCAAGATGTCTAGTTCAAGCGCCCTACCACCTTCTTTCTGAATATCGAGCTCCCGGTCGGGCGTGCATTCTTCTAAGGAAAGTCGGAATGGCAGCTTCCAATTCCAATTTATTATGTGAATGAACTGCACTCTCGATTCCCTTCCAGAATCTGTCTTTCAGTGCGCCAGCTCATTAGCATCTTCATTACGTTCACGAAGGAGGAATGCTCTAGACATACTTTCATCTGGACGGGTTCACTCTTTCTATAGCAGAAGATCAAGTTACACATACATCTGCGGATATAATCATATACTTCATACCTATTTATCACGACCGCAAATCGCTCGCTGCTGCTAGCTTCATGCCCACGCTGCTCACGCTTAACCACACTAATCTTTCTTCAGTATAATTGGAAGACTGCTATTGAATCAGCCCTTTCACAGGGGTCTTTCTTTTCGCGACTCCGCTGCTAGTTCATCTGTTTGAGTGGAGTGGAGGAAGGACAATAGGTCTTGTCTATCTTGATGGCGGTGTTATCGTATCTGCTCTTGAATAAGAATTGCTTCGGTAAGACAATCCCGCACTCTTACGCGTCCTTACTTGCCTGAATGAATAGGGGAAGGAAGGGGACGAGCGCAGTAAGAGGTCAGTGCTGCTGGACTTGTTGGGTATCCTCTTTCTATTCTAAAAGTAGTTTATCCCGTCTCAAGGTAATTTCTTGTTGATTGATACCCTAGGGGACTGAGCTACCTTGTGAGCTAACCCCCAACTCTGACTGCCACGGAAACCATCCTATCCGAAAGCCCCGGCATACCATCCACAGAGGTAGGGAAGGCAATCCCACTCCACGTTTTTAGTTCTCGAAGGGCAAAAGTCTGACGTGAATCTTCCCTTCAATCGATTAACATTTCCTTCTATCATCAAATCTCTGGGCGAGTCAGAGTGACCATCATTAGGGAAAAGACTACCGACTGTACTGTAAACCCTTCTCATACTTGAGGAAAGGCTAGGCGAAGAAGAGGCCGGCACTAGAAGGATCGGCAGAAGAAATAGCTACATTCGAGGATCAAGCGACTGTGCCCGGAATTGACCTGAACTCCACAAAGTCAGCCTTTCCTTCTTTATATACGCTAATGGAAGCAATTCAATTACCGATTAAACTCATAGAAAGATATGAATCAAAGCCCCAGGCATTAGCCAAAAGAGTAGAACTTGACAGAGAAGTTACAGAGCGATAGACACTCGAAAAAAGCAAAGAGAGAGGCGCCTAAAACCACACAGTAATGGAAGTGGCACTTCCTAGCGTGCAATGTATTGAACTGAATAGAGCTAGGCGAAGGGTCGAGGGAGTGGGAATCAAGAGCGGAAGATGGGCTTCAAGCCACACCGCGATAGAAACGGAGAGAAACCGCTTGACCGAGTCCGAGTTTAAGAGGTGAAAGAGTTGAAACTCTTACTTTGACGATCGGTTTCAGTTTCCGGCCAAGCAAGGAGATCAGGGGTAAGGAGACAGAGAATTTGATTCTAGTTGAATGGCACCAGCATAAAATGAAATTGATTATGGGTCGCCTTCTTATTCTTAAACTGACACCTATCTGACATCAACCCAAGAAGAAGTCCCAAGTTGACGAGTTTAAGAAGCTTTCAATCGACCGGAGGAAATCGAATCAAAGAAAGAATAAAGCAGGGTCGAAGAGCGACGAGCTGAGTTGACATACTCCACCGGTCCCACTCTTCTTTCTAATCTAGTGACGAAAGGACAGTCGGTTTAGAAGGTGACACCTCCGCTAATTGTCAAATTGCGTCTATAAGATAAAGCTCGTCTCAATCGAATAACTACTGTAATCTAAGATCTCAGGTTCCTCAATGCTGGCAAAAGAGCTTTGAGACGGAGTCCTTCCCGCCCGAGGATAGAATGTGAATCAATAATGAATGCGCGTAGGAACTACGATTCTGAAGAGGCTACGTTCCCGGCCTCCCCTCTTTCGTTTGCTTCCGAGGATGGGTTCAGGCGAAGGCAAGGCCTCTTTTGGCTTTCTTTCTTCGTCAATTCTGCCTTCAGGGTAAGAATTTGATAGATAATAAAGGAGAACCCCCATTCCATTCCTTTGATCTGTGTCGATTAGTGACTACTGGGCAATAGGCCTATGGGCGAGTGCATTCTTTCACCCTCGTGGGAGGAATCATTCTATTCAGCAGTCCTACGCCTCTCTTTCTATCTTGACTGTTCGACCTAATACATGAATCGACGGTTCAGGTTACTAAAGAAAGATGGTCAGGTACGGTCGAAGGTGATCAATCATCAATGCGGCTATGTCTGATCTTCTTCTTGCGCCCTCCCCCTTTGGTTCGGGGGCTGTCTTTTCATTCCACTCCACTAAAAAGGCATAATAGAATGGGAGACATACTATAATCTTCAAATAGTGTAAAGAAAGATAGTGGGCTCGTTCCTCTGCCGAGAGCCTTTACTTGAGCTCATCCGCCGCTCTGTCTGCCCACCCCTTAGACCATTCCTTCTAGTCTAGGAGCTTATCGTAATCATATGGGGAACTGCTGGAACAAGGGCTTTCCCTCTGGTCGAGTGGCTACGCTCCTTGGCAGTCCTAGTTGGGTTGAATTTGAACTGCTTGTCTCAGACCTTATTCTCCCCCTGTAGCCCGTTGGTGAGGAGTTGAGGGAAATTCAAGTCTTTTTCTCCTCGCCGGGGACTTCCGCTGCTTCTGGTCGCGCTGCTACTTCCGACTGTGCTGATTCGGGCATTCCTCCAATGTGGGAGTATGAGAAAGCCCCGATTCGCCGACATTAGCCTCCGAACAAGCTCATGCCATCTCGTGAGTAATAGGAATCTTCCTCCTTGTCGCAAG